AAAGATGTTTTTGTAATCGGGACCTGTTTTCTTAAACCTCCCATAAGACCCAAATTCTGGCTTTTATCTGGAGAATAGCCAACAATAGTTTCCATTGAATGAATAATAGATCCGGAGCCTAAAAACAACAATGCTTTGGAATAAGCATGAGTGATCAAATGAAACAAAGCCGCTTGATAAGAACCCATACCGAGAGCCAACATCATATAGCCCAATTGAGACATTGTAGAATAAGCTAAACCCCTCTTAATATCTTTTTGAGCAAGACCTAAAACGGCCCCTAAAAGTAATGTTATTATACCTATCAAAGCTATTAGCTTCATTATGTAAGGTAAAACTATTAAAAGCGGCAGAAGCCGGGCGACAAGAAAAATTCCGGCCGCTACCATAGTAGCGGCATGTATAAGAGCTGAAATAGGGGTAGGCCCTTCCATGGCATCGGGTAACCATACATGAAGGGGAAATTGAGCAGATTTAGCAATTGCACCAACAAATAAGAGAAAGGCACACAAAGTAGAAAATAACAAATTAACTTCATTATTATAAACCAAGTTATTGAATATTTCAAATAAATCCCGAAATTCTAAACTGCCCGTTATCCAATAAAATCCCAAAATTCCTAATAATAAACCAAAATCTCCAACGCGATTAGTCACAAACGCTTTTTGACAAGCATTCGCTGCAGTAGGCCGGGTGAACCAAAACCCTATTAATAGATAAGAACACATTCCAACGAATTCCCAAAAAAAATAAATTTGTATCAGATTAGAACTAGTGACTAATCCTGACATTGACGTATTGAAAAAACTCATATAAGCAAAAAACCTCAAATATCCCTGATCATGAGACATATAATTGTCACTGTAAATAAGAACCATAATTCCAACAGTAGTGATTAATATTAACATAATAGAAGTAAGTGGGTCAACTAAATAACCAAATTCTAAAGAAAGGGCATTATTGATAGTCCAAGACCATATAGATAGAAAGATAGAAGGGTTATTCGTTTGTTGAATAGCCAGATAGGTTGAAAAAATCATAACTATATTTAAGAATAAAATACTAAGAAAAACCCACATACGGCGAAGATCATTTGTTGCCGCAGGAAAAAGTAGGAGTCCTGCTCCTATTAATATAGGAACTGGAAGGGGAATAAAAGGTATAATCCATGAATATTGATATGTATATTGCATAAAAAAAAATTATTTTTATCTTACTTAATTGTTTCTGATTTAGCGGCTCTTAGTTTTTTTGAAATGAAAGGGTTCGGTTAATAAAAAAAATTAAAATATACAAAATATATAATTTTATAGACTTAAATATTAGTACGTATTATTACAACAATTTATATATCTATAGAACAAAAATAAAAAATTACCCCCAAAAAAGTATTTAACCTGAATCATAAAAAACTAGAATTTTTACCATAAAAGTTCTTTTTTTGTTGGCTTAGTCAGAATCATCAACCAATATATTTTTGGAACCGAATTAATTGTCTTTTATTGTAAGAAAAGACTTTTATTTTTTTAGTAAAGGCTAGGATCTTCAAACTATAACATCCAAGACTTGGCGTTCCCTAAAATTTAAAGGAAAAATTAATAAAATAATTTTTTTTTTTTAGAAATTTAATAGATTAAGTACTAGTCTCGTGCACATTTTTAAATTCGATTAAAATTAAATGTACTCTTTGTGTGAGTCTGTTCCAATTAAATTTGAAATTAATAAAGTACGGGGGTTGGTTTATTAAAACTTTCGATCTTTTTTTTTTATTATGTATTTTAGCTCATTTTATTACTTGTATAAATACGTGTAGGACAACAAAAAGAAATTATACAGAAATATAAAGAAGGGTACACTGTTTTTTTTTTACTATATTTACGCAATTTTTAAGGGGTATACTGACTAGAAAATAAATAGATAGCTGGATAATTTATAGTAAAAACCTTTTTGTTTTTTTGAAGAATAGATAATAGATGTCTTTGACATCCAACTATACCAATTAAAAACTTATTCTCTTTTTTAATGGCAGTTCCGAAAAAACGTACTTCTATCTCAAAAAAACGTATTCGTAAAAATCTTTGGAAAAAGAAAGGATATTGGGCAGCATTGAAAGCTTTTTCATTAGGTAAATCTCTTTCTACACGGAATTCAAAAAGTTTTTTTTATGCAACAAATAAATAATCAAAGATTGGAAAAACCTGAGTTGCTTTGATTCGAAAAGCAGTCAGTTTAATTTGTTTCTAATTAATTGTAAATTGTTTATAATGTTTTTATAAGTTTTATATTATAAGTTAGAAAAAATTTATAAAAATTTGTATTTTATTAGAATAAATAGCTCTAAAAGGAAAAATTTATAAATAGAACTAAAAAGAAAAATCTATATTCTCTAATGGTTTGACCCGATCAATAGCAATGAAAAGTTGAATTTGTTTTGCTTTTATAATTAAAAAATTATTGTTTCTTTGAAATAAGGAATAAACACAAGAAGAAGATTTAACCTTTCTTTTGAGTATGTTTTATCGTTTTTATGATAGGGAAGAATCCCCATCGACATTAAAAAAATAAAAGCCTTTTCCTTTTTTAAGTTATTATAGGACGAATACGCCAATTTTAGATCCTATGTTTCCACTCTAAGATCAATCAATAAATAGATATTCCATTGAATTGACTACTTAAACTCTCGACAATTGAATAAAAAGGGGGTTATTATGATTTCGAACAAGCCGCTATGGTGAAATCGGTAGACACGCTGCTCTTAGGAAGCAGTGCTAGAGCATCTCGGTTCGAGTCCGAGTGGCGGCATGCCATCTTCTAAAAAAGTAAGTCCTATACTAAGTTCAACTACCGAGTTCAATTCAATTATCCTATAATTGAAATTGAATTGAAATCCCCCTCTTTTTTATTTTAAATTTGTTATGATATTTTCAACTTTAGAGCATATATTTACACATATATCCTTTTCAGTCGTTTCAATTGTAATTACAATTCATTTGCTGACCTTATTAGTAGATGAAATCGTAGGACTATCTGATTCGTCAGAAAAGGGGATGATGACTACTTTTTCCTGTATAACAGGATTATTAGTTACTCGTTGGATTTATTTGCAACATTTACCATTAAGTAATTTATATGAATCATTAATCTTTCTTTCATGGAGTTTCTCCAGTATTCATATGGTTCTGTATTTAAAAAAAATTAAAACCTATTTAAATGCAATAACCGCACCAAGTGCTATTTTTACCCAAGGTTTTGCTACTTCTGGTCTTTTAACTGAAATGAATCAATCCGAAATATTAGTACCTGCTCTTCAATCCCATTGGTTAATGATGCACGTAAGTATGATGGTATTGGGCTATGCGGCTCTTTTATGCGGATCATTATTATCACTAGCTCTTCTAGTTATTACATTTAAAAATTTCATACTAAGTTTTAGTAAAAACGAAAATTTCGTAAACGAGCCATTTTCGCCGGGCGGGATTCAATACATAATAGAAAAAAAGAACCGTTTAATAACAACTGATTTTCTTTTTTCTAGGAATTATTACAGGTTTCAATTGATTGAACAATTGGATTTTTGGAGTTATCGTATTATTAGTCTAGGGTTTATCTTTTTAACGATAGGTATTCTTTCGGGAGCAGTATGGGCTAATGAAGCATGGGGTTCATATTGGAATTGGGATCCAAAGGAGACTTGGGCATTTATTACTTGGACCGTATTTGCAATTTATTTACATACTCGAACAAACAAAATTTTTAAAAGTGAAAATTCTGCAATTGTGGCCTCGATGGGTTTTATTATAATTTGGATATGCTATTTTGGAGTTAATTTATTAGGAATAGGATTACATAGTTATGGTTCATTTACGTTAACATCTAATTGAATTAAAGAAAGTACTTGAAAAATAAAAAATAACCATAGGAAAGTATAAGTGTATAGTATAAGTGTATATAAGAAAACTATGTATGTAATCAAGCGAGAACCTTTTGAATCAAGTAATGAAAAAAAAAGAAAATAAAAGTCAAAAGGTTCTCGCTTGATTACATACATAGTTCTAAAAAAACTCCCATTTATTTTACTCAAACTTCAGAGAAGAAAAAGTACTTGTTTTTTATTGTCCAACAAGCAATTTTAAAAATCATAAGATTTGTGTGTGATTTTTTGGTTTACTCACGAAAACTATGGATAAAAAAAATTAGATAGAAGAGCTTCTACTTTATCAACTGATAATGAGAAAACGAAATCTGGATAAATACCAATAGATATTACAGGTAAAAGAATAGAGATCGAAAGAAACAATTCTCGCGGCCCAGAATCAACAAAATACAAGTTTGAGTTGGGGGCATTAAAACGCTTGTATCCATAGAACATCTGACGTAACATAGATAATGAATAAATAGGAGTTAATATTATTCCAATTGCCATTACAAAAGTAAGTAGGATTTTGGACATTAAAAGATATTTTTGACTAGTAAGTATTCCAAAAAAGACTATCAATTCTGCAACAAAACCGCCCATGCCCGGTAATGCAAGCGAGGCCATTGATAAGATACTGAAAGTCGTAAATATTTTTGGAATTGTGATAGCCATTCCGCCCATTTCATAGAGATAAACGAGACGTATTCGATCATAACTCGTTCCTGCCAAGAAAAAAAGTGCAGCGCCAATAAATCCATGAGAAATTATTTGTAAAAAGGCCCCGTTGAGTCCTGTATCGCTTATAGAACTAAGTCCTATAATTATGAAACCCATATGAGATACCGAGGAATAGGCTATTCTTTTTTTTAAATTCTGTTGACCCGGAGATGTTGAAGCTGCATAGATTATTTGAATTGTGCCGACTATCATCAACCAAGGAGAAAATAGAGAATGGGCGCGGGGCAATAATCCCATATTTATACGAATCAACCCGTATGCTCCCATTTTTAATAAGATTCCAGCTAGAAGCATACAAGTACTGTAATGTGCCTCTCCATGAGTGTCTGGTAACCAAGTATGTAAGGGTATAATCGGCGATTTAACAGCAAAAGCAATAAAAAATCCAATATAGAAGAGAATTTCGAGTTCGACAGGATACGATTGATTAGCTGATGTTTCAAAATTTAATGTTGGTTCATTAGAACCAGATAAACAAATACCCAGAATTGCTATTAATAAAAAGGCGGAACTTCCTGCAGTATACAAAATAAATTTTGTCGCTGAATACAAACGTTTCTTTCCTCCCCACATGGATATAAGTAGATAAACTGGAATTAATTCTAATTCCCACATTATGAAAAAAAGTAAAATGTCTTGAGAAGAAAATGGTCCGATTTGACCGCTATACATTGCTAACAGCAGAAAATGGAATAATCGGGACTCTCGAGTAACCGGCCAAGCCCCTAAAGTAGCTAAAGTAGTGATAAACCCCGTCAGCAAAACGGGTCCTATAGAAAGTCCATCTATTCCCAATCTCCAGGAAAAATAAAAAAAATGGCTCCATTTATAATCCTCTAGCAGTTGGATTAATGGCTCGTCCAATTGGAAATGATACCCGAATGCATAGGTTGTTAGAAGGAGTTCTATTATACATATAGAAATAGTATACCACTTAATTACCTTATTTCCTCTATGAGGAAAAAATAAAATTAGGGAACCTGCAAATATTGGAAAAACTACAACTATCGTTAACCAAGGAAAATAATTCGTAGTAAAAATAAGATACACTTGGACCATAAAAGTGCGTGCTCAAAAAAATATATTTTTTTGAGCACGCACTTTTGTCGGTAAAGGTAAAAAAAATCAAATGTAGTCGTATTCAAGTCGAGTTTTTTGGAACGTATCAATAAGCTAGACCCATACTTCGAGTTGTTTCATGCCACAAATAAACCCGAACACTCAAGAAATCCGTTGGACAGGCGGATTCACATCTTTTACAACCCACACAATCCTCTGTTCTTGGAGCAGAAGCAATTTGCTTAGCTTTACACCCGTCCCAAGGTATCATCTCTAATACATCTGTGGGGCAAGCTCGGACACATTGAGTACACCCTATACACGTATCATAAATCTTTACGGAATGTGACATTGGATCTATCTAAAATTTTTTTAATAATAAATTTTCGATCTAGTAAATTTGTAAATGAATCATATATTTAGATACTAGATGAATCAATAATTTAGATTTATCAGAATTTTTCTAATCAATCTACTTATGGATCGACGCATGGGAGAGAACCAAGATACTTTGATTTATTCTATTTTTGCAAACATGATCATACAGAATGTATAATACACGCTAATTTTTATTTATGAATATTCTAATTTGTATGGTTAATACTACTTATTTAACAAATTCGATTGATTGATACGAATTGATTTTCTATTACGATAAATTGACGATACAATAGCTGGTCCAATAGCTGCTTCGGCGGCGGCAATGGCTATAACAAAAATGGAGAAAATATTGCCTTTTAACTGTCGGCTATCAAAAAAATCAGAAAATGTTACTAAATTTATATTAACCGCATTCAGTATAAGTTCAAGACACATAAGAGCTCTAATCATATTTTGGCTGGTGATCAATCCATAGATACCGATAGAAAATAAGTAGGCACTTAAAACAAGTACATGTTCCAGCATCATTGAACAAATCCTTATTAATTTCGCGTGATTTTAACATGAATAACAAGGCAAACCATTCAATTTACGAGAATATAATATAAAAACAACGTATGGAACAAAGAAATATATTGGGAATAAAAAGAATTTCTATTTTAGACATAAAAAATTTTCAATTCTGAAAATAAATGTGATAACACAGAATGAAATTGTTTTTTTGATTGTTGTTGATAAGTTGATAGAATTCTTATTAGTGTTATTGGCGCGCCACGGAAATTGCACCTATCAAACCAACTAAAAGAATTATCGAAATGAATTCAAAGGGAAGAAAAAACTCTGTTGATAAATGAATTCCAATTTGTTGACTATTACTTATTAAATCATGTTCTATAATCTGGTTTGATCTTGTAGTCCAAATAATCCCGTACCATGACGTATCTGTAATAGTAGTCATTAGTAAACCAAACATACTTGTACAAATCAGCAAAGTAACCCCATTCCCAACGGTCCAAAGATTAAAATCTTTGTAATATTCTGAACCATTCATAAACATTACAGCAAATATGATTAAAACATTTATAGCTCCCACATAAATAAGGAGTTGTGCAGCAGCTACAAAATATGAATTTGATAGAATATAGAATAGGGATATAGAAACAAGAACTAATCCCAATGAAAAGGCAGAATAAATTGGATTGATAAGTAATACTACTCCTATACCGCCTAAGATAAGACCTAATCCCAAAAAGACTAAAAAAAAATCATGTATGGGTCCATGCAAATCCATTATATGTAGGATACGAGAAAAAAAAAATTTCATGACCTTATTGATAATTGATACCAGATCAGAAAAAAAGGGTTGATTTGATGATTCATAATAAATTTCTACTTGCCTTACCTTAAATACTAGGGGGCGTGAATTAATGTGGGTACAGTTTTTGTTAAAATTTAATGTTTTATCTGAATAGAGCAGCTCGAATACGAAACTAGCCTTTTTTAAATTTGAAATAATGTCAGAGATATTAATTAATGAATTTTCAATCCAAATTAAGACGCAACTCTTACCAACGAATAACCAGTTGGTATTTGTAGTTATTGAGACCAAACAAAACGGAAAAACGCATTTCTTTAAATCAAAACTTAACCTTAATAATTCCAAATTTTTCTTTAATCAAGGATTTACTGATTTTTTATTTGAGGCGAATTCAAAATAGTTCGAATTGTATAATCGTCAATTACTACTATTGGTAAACGACCCAGAGCTATTTGATTATAATTCAATTCGTGACGATCATAAGTAGAAAGTTCATATTCTTCAGTCATTGCTAAACAGTTTGTTGGACAATACTCAACACAGTTACCACAAAATATACAGATTCCGAAATCAATACTGTAATTACGTAATCGTTTCTTGCGAATATCAGTTTCCAATTTCCAATCAACGACGGGTAGATCTATAGGACATACACGAACACATACTTCACAAGCAATACATTTATCAAATTCAAAATGGATTCGACCGCGGAAACGATCCGCGGTGATTACTTTTTCATAAGGATATTGAATAGTTATGGGTAAACGATTTACGTGGGATAAGGTAATCATGAAACTTTGACCAATGTACCTTGCAGCTCGTACTGTTTGTTGCCCATAATTCATGAACCCAGTTACCATAGGGAACATATCGTGAATATATCTATATTATTTTATTTTTGTTTATTTCTCTTATTTGATCCAAGTTGGGAATATAGGATATCATAGCCTTTTACAGTGAAAATAGTTGAGAAGAAGTTGTTAATAATAGATTACCGAGAGAAATAGGTAAAAGAAATTTCCATCCAAGATTCAACAGCTGGTCCATTCTTAGCCTAGGTAAAGTCCATCTTGTTGTGATAGGAATGAACAAGAACAAATAAGTTTTAGCTAATGTAATAAAGATATCAATTGTCGATTCAAAAACACCGTATGTTTTATTTATTTCAAAAAACTCAGAAAAAAATATGTGCGGAATAGAGATAGTCCAGCCTCCTAAATAAAGAACTGTTACAAATAATGAAGAAACTAATAGGTTTAAATAAGAAGCAACATAAAATAAACCAAATTTGATACCCGAATATTCGGTTTGATAGCCCGCTACTAATTCTTCTTCTGCTTCTGGTAAATCAAAAGGTAATCTTTCACATTCTGCTAGGGAAGAAATTAGAAAAATAATAAACCCTATAGGTTGACGCCACAAATGCCATCCCCAAAAACCATATTTTGATTGTGCCTCAACTATATCAACTGTACTTGAACTATTAGATAATCATAGTCGGCGATACTATCACAGTTTCCATCGCTATTCCAGAACCGTACATGAGATTTTCACTGCATACGGCTCCTTGAGGACCTTAAATAAATCTAAGGATCGAGTCAGTATTATTTTATTTTGATATGTTTATAAGATGGATAAGGTAAAAATAGATTGTACGATCCCAAATTAGACCAATTGAATTCTGTTTGTTCTGCTTTAAAAATTATATATATTTTTAAATTAATTATAATAAATATAAATTAAAGTGCTTCTGAATTGATCTCCTCCTTTGATTTAATAATTTCAAAAATCTTTTGAAATTTTATTTGTTGAGTAATAACTTAATTCTTCAATTAAATACTCGTTATAAAGATATCAACAACCTTTCCTTTTTACAGACGAAAAGAATTATGCATTAATTCAGAAATTATGATCTGAATTCTATCTATATAAATATGAATATAGACTATATAAATATGAATATATACCGAATAAAAGTAGAAAGAAAGAATAAAAAGAAAGTTTTTATACTGTAATTATATTTCTTCTTTCTATTTTGTGTCGTTTCTATGTCTTCTTTCTGTTTCTGTGAAAAGTGGATTTACAAAATCAAAACAAAGTAAAGGGTTATTTCGTTTCCAATAGTTATTTAGTTAATCGAGGGGTAAGAGCATACTCTGGATCGGAATTGTAGGGAGTACTGTCTAATCATTTCTACTAACTTAAAGCCCCAATTTATATTCTTTGTACATTATGCAGAAATATTCTTATTCTTTTACATAATCTTCATTACAAATCCGTTGTGTATCTTGGTGTTTCTACTCAATCCACTCGTTTTTGTTCAATCATGCATTACATTAAGGTAATCCATGTATGATAATACATACAAACGATAGTGAAAACGCACTATAGTGTATCTTTTTAGCCCGCTTCAAGTCAGGATGCCACTAGTTACCTAATCTTGGGGCAAAGGCTTTCGTTTGTGTATATTTATTTCCGTTCGGCTCTCTAACATTTATACATAGAAAATGAGACTTAATTTTTTACAGCTAGTTTATATATAAGCTGTTTTCTTTTACTCATATAACTCTCGGGTTTAGTTCATCCAGCTGAATATTGAATCAAAAATGAAGATATTTACTCAACTTGTTCCGCCCTCTTACTATAAAATAGAAAGAAGTATACAAATTTTTATGTCTTAGCGAATCGCACGTAGAGATATTGATAACACACATAAGGTTAATGGTATTTCATAACTAATCGATTGAGCAACAGCTCGTAGACCACCTAAAAAAGAATATTTATTATTTGATCCGTATCCTGACATAAGAAGGCCAATAGGAGCAATACTTGAAATGGCAATCCATAAAAAAACACCGATATTGAGATCCGATAAAACAAGGCGAGAACCAAAAGGAACTACCAAATAGCTTACTAAAATGGATATGACCGCTATGGAAGGTCCGATACTGAATAAACGAGTATTTCCTCTAGATGGAAAGAGGTTTTCTTTGAAAAGTAGTTTTGCCCCATCAGCTAAAGCTTGCAGAACTCCTAATGGCCCAGCGTATTCAGGTCCAATACGTTGTTGTAGCCCTGCAGATATTTCTCTTTCTAACCATACAATTACTAGTACACCCATTGTTATTCCCAATACAGGAGTAAAAACAGGAATAAGTATCCATAGAATTCCATAAACCTGTTTAAAAAATTCCAATCTAGAAAAAGAATTGATATCTTGTACGTCTATTCTATCAATTATCATGTTAACGATCAACTTCTCCCATAATGATATCTATGCTACCTAGTATTGTCATAATATCAGCCAATTTCATTCTTTTAACTAACTGAGGAATAATTTGCAAATTGATAAAACCAGGCGGTCGAATTTTACACCTCCAAGGAAAACCACTCTGATCCCCTATTAAAAAAATTCCCAATTCTCCCTTTGGGGCTTCAACTCTCACATAGAGTTCTTGTTTCGGCAATTCAAACGTAGGAGAAGGTTTTTTACTAATAAATCGATAGTCAAAGTCATTCCATTCTGGATTCCTTTCTCTATCAAAGTATCGGATTTCTAAATTCTCGTATGGCCCCCCCGGAAGTCCTTCTAGAGCCTGTTGAATAATTTTTATGGATTCTGTCATTTCGCCAATGCGGACTAGATATCGAGCTAATGAATCTCCTTCTTTTTGCCACTGTACTTCCCAATCAAATTCGTCGTAACACTCATAATGATCAACTTTACGGAGATCCCATTGTATTCCAGAAGCTCGCAGCATTGGTCCTGATAAACCCCAATTTATTACTTCCTCTCTTCCAATAATGCCTACCCCCTCAACTCGTTCTAAAAAAATAGGATTTCGTGTAATAAGTTTTTGATATTCAGTAACTCCTGTTAAAAAATAATCGCAAAAATCTAAACATTTATCTATCCAGCCATAAGGTAAATCGGCCGCTACTCCTCCAATACGAAAAAAATTATGCATCATTCTCATACCCGTGGCAGCTTCAAATAGATCATATACTAATTCTCTTTCTCTGAAAATATAGAAGAAAGGAGTCTGTGCCCCAATATCTGCCATAAAAGGGCCGAGCCATAACAAATGCGAAGCGATACGACTCAACTCCAACATAATTGTGCGGATATAGCTGGCTCTTTTAGGTACTTGGATATTTCCGAACAACTCTGGTCCGTTTACGGTTATTGCTTCTGTGAACATAGTAGCTAAATAATCCCACCGCGTTACATAAGGCAAATATTGTATAATTGTTCGGTTTTCCGCAATTTTTTCCATTCCTCGGTGTAAATATCCTAATATTGGTTCACAATCAATAACATCTTCACCATCGAGAGTAACGATGAGGCGAAGAACGCCGTGCATTGATGGGTGGTGGGGTCCCATATTGACTTTCATGGGGTCATTTCTTGTAGCTGGTATATTCATAGGTTTTTACCCGATTCATTTTTTCATGAATTTCTGAAAGTTTTTATAAGTTCATTAAAATTCAAGACCTACGAAATCAAATAATTCAAAATGACCTTTCAAACTAAAATTAACGTGTTTTTGATTCGCGAATATCTAACTGATTAATTAATTGTTTATAATGTATTCTATTTTTCTTTGACAAATAAGACAGCATCCTTTGGCGTTTTCCCAAAATTTTCCGGAGGCCTCTCTGAGATAAATAATCTTTTCTGTGCAATTCCAAATGTGAAGAAAGTTTTCGTATCCTATTTGTGAGCCTTAGTATTTGAAATGCAACAGACCCCCTGTTTTCCTCTTTTTCTTCGTGCGAAATAACCGAGATGAATGACTTTTTTACCATAAAATTAAATCGTACCCCTCACTGGCCTTTAATTACTAAATATATTTTTCTATCAATAAAAAAAGTGCTACTCTTTTTTTTTTTTATTTGGTATACACACCATAATAATCTTAATTTTGTTAAAAATTTCCAATTTGAAAAAAGTATTCCAATAGATATACAAAAAGATGGTTGTCTACACTCACAAAAGATAAAAATTTTAACAAAAATAACTAAAATTTTTTTATCATTTATAGATATTGATATGTTGTTCAATTTGTATCATGTATCAGAATAAAATGTAAAACAATGTTATGTGTGCATATCTTTGTCTTCATATAAAAATAAAGCACGGGAAATAAAGTCAATCCATATATATTTTTTTTTTTCAGTACACGGTCAGTTCATTTTTCAAATTGTGGATACATATGTATCCTTAGCAGACCGAAACGACTGCCATTATTGGTATCAAACCAATAGCGATTCATACAAGCGAAATCTTCTAATCTATAATTAGGCCAAAGAAAAAATTTTAATTTTTTTAGTGTATTTGTTTCTCTTTTTTTTTTATTCAAAGCTCGACTCTTTACCCGATTTTGAGTCCAAAATGGCCCATTTAGAGACATAACATTTTGATTCATCGAATCGAAACAAATTAGAATTCTGAATTCTCTACGACGTCTGGGGGATAAAAGACTTTCAGGAACAAACAAATCATAATAAGTTTTGTCTCGATTTTCAGTCATCTTTTGAGGCTTTGGAATTAATTTCTCAGAATTCTTCTTATCAACATGCCCCTTTTCTTGGGACCTTTGATTAATTGTGTGGTTGCTGTTCTGAACCACCGAAATATCCATAGTTTGATGCATAATAAATTGTCCTTCCCTTTTTAGAGATAGACGAAGGGGTTCAATAAGTAATACTCCCCTTTTAAGCAATTTTGTAAGAGTTAAATTTTTATGAATCTTTACAATATCCGGACTCATTTCTCCCCTTTGAATAGAGGCTATAACAATTTCTCTTGGGTTTAGCAGTCTAAGAAGGAGACAGTATACGTTAATGTTATTGATTATTTTTTTATTTAAAAAATCATCCCATCTCAATTGAAAAAGAAAATATCTTTTTAGTACGAAAAAAATTTTCGCATCCATGTCATTTTTGAATTGTTTTTTTTTGTTCTTTTTTTTCATCTTTGATATCACATAATTTTTTTCAATATCTTTTTCATAGTTTAATAGAGTTGATTCAAAATCTGTCTGGACTGTGCATTCTTTTTCCCTTTTATTTTTTTTTTCTAATGAAATAATTGATAAAAAAAGAGATCGTTTTTTCTTTATTACAGTGGTGTTTTTATTTTCACTGGCATTTTCATTTACATTAAAATTTAAAAAGAGCAACTTGATTGGTATGGCCCATGGTTTAATTTTATACAAATTAGAAAGTATCAAAAATTCTGGAAAAAACAAAATTTTAAAATTCAATATGGAACAATTTAGAATTTCTTCATTCATTCTCATCCAATCAAAAAGTTTTTTTTTTTTTTTGTATGGATTGATCTCTTTATTTTGATAAATCGTGGGAAAAAAACGAAATTTTTTGTCGATTTTATCCATTTTTTGATAATTATTAGTTCTAATCTTAGTATATTTACTACTGTGGGTGTTCGTATTCATATTTCTCCAGACCCGAATATCCATTTTCTTTCTAAAACAAAAATTTAGAAATATCCAATGAAAAAATTTTCTATTCGGGTTTTTCTTTATATGTATAATATTATCTTCTACTAAAAAATTTTTGACCAGAATACCTATCAAGATATTAAAAGATTGGTGTTTACTTTCGTCATAATTAGAAAAAATATATCGGTTATGATTTACTTGTAAAGATAATGCAAAAAAGGAGGAATTTTTTTTATCTTCAGACTTAATAAAATTATATGATAAAAGATCATATTCATCTTGTTTTTTAACATTTTTTTTTTTTTCGAAGTAAATTAATCGATTTTTTTTATATGAATAATATTTATTTAAATGGTTTTTTTGAATTATAGAGTGGTTATTTACTATATTTCTACTCTCTTGTGGTATGAATTGAGATAAATCATCTTGATAATAATCTTTTAACCCATTTTTATATTGATGTATTGTTCGAACATTTCGAAGGTTCGTATGGTTCAATTCGGAATGTAATATTTTCTGTGTTCCAATAAAAAAATTCTTTATTTCATTTTTAAGAAAAAGAGATGTTACATTAGATTGCAAGACAAATCTTAACTTATATAAATTAAAAAAGTTCAAAACCGTGTTGTGTGATAATTTGTAAAAGACATATGCTTGTGACAAATAAGATAAGTCACAAAAAGAATGTAATTTCTTTTTACTAATATTAGAAAGTGACTCTGTTATAGTATAAATAAATTGAGTTATATTTTTTTTTTTTTTAGCCATTTTTTTTTTATTTGTTTCATTATTGTAAATATAGTTAGTATAGGAACTATATTTCTTAAATTTTTTTTTTGTTGTTTCAAAAAAATAAAAAAAAAGTTGTACATTTATTTTAGAAACATTTTTGACATATATATATAAATTTCTATGTATCCTTTCAACGAAAAAGTTTATAAAATAATTTGTTTTACGAATTAGTCGAACATTTCTTTTTTTTAATAGTTTCAAAATAGTTTTTTGCGGTTCCAATCTTTTATCATAGCTCATTTTGTTCGAACTAATATTTCTATATAGGCTTCTAAATTCTTTTTTATTGTCTTTTGAAATTTTTTGTATTTCATTTAAAATTGTGCTTGTTCTAAGAGCTAGTCCTTGTATTTTTTGTTTTGTCAATGCACAAGTTGTGCAATTCGTAAATTGAATATTAATGGACGATTCATGAATTATCTCATTATTTCTTATAAAATTTTGTTCTTTTTTGTTTTCACTCAATTCATATATTTCTTTCAATCCAAATAATGGAATTTGGTTTAGTTTTGATAGGTTTTTTATTTTTTTTTTTAGAAATATAATGTTTTTAATAACCCCCCCCTTTTTTTCTTTTGAGACATTTAGAAAAAATTTTATTCTTTCTTTTAAAATTATTAGAACCCTAAAACACTTCTTTTTCAATTTTTTAAGTTTTTTTTTTAGTTCTTTAAAAATAGGTTCAAAAAAGGAAAGTTGTTTTCGTGGAGAACCAAAAGGAAGTTCAGTTTCCATTCCCAAAACTGTTAAAAAAAAAAAATCATTTTTTTGTTCTTTATTTTTCATCAGTGAATAGGTATATCTTTCTTGTAGTTTAGATTTGTGCCAAGGTTTCAGACGAAAAGGAAATAGGATCTTTATCTGAATACCGTCTTTTAACCAGTTTTTAGGAAATTCGTTTTCTGATAATTGAACGGCGTTATAAGTGCATTTAACATGCATTTCTTTTCGCCAATCCGTTAAATCCTCGGACCATTCAGGAATTTGAAATAATAGTATACGAGTGATATTTTTAATTATTATCAATGAGGGTAATATTATATATTTTCTCAGAATTGATTGGGTTACTAACATAAGACCTCTTATTACTTGAGCGACTATAAAGCTATCCCAGGCTTCGGCTAGTTTTATACGCGCTTTTTCTCTTCTTTTTCTTTTTTCTTCTTTTTTTTTAGCACTTTCTTTTGCCTTTTTCTTTGTATAATCTATAATTTTGAATTCTGTATTTTTCCACAGCCTATTTTGAAAAATTTTTTTTATTGGCTCGGAAATATCAAAAGAAAAAGAAAGGTCTTTTTCTATTCGATCCAAAAAAATGGGGGAATGTATATTTGCTTCAAAAGCTTTACAAATAATTGTTTTACGCCTTTTGGCTCGGATTGAGCCTGTAATTATGTCTCGCCGAAAATCCGGTTGTTGTGAATAACGTATCACAGCAATGTCGTCTGTTTCATCATTATCATTATTAATATCTTGGGGATTACTACAAGTATTGATATCTTCTAGGTCATGATTAAAAACCACTACACGTTTACTTTTTCTTGAACGAACCGGAGCATGCTTTCCCAAAAGTGCTTCGTTTTGTTCTTCCTCTTGTTCCAAATTGTTGATTAATTTGTATGACCATCGAGGAACTTTTTTTATGATTTCTTTTAGCTCAATAAATTGTTTTCTAATTTTTTTATTATTAGGATCCGTTTGAACGTTTTCAAATATAAATCTTTTTTTTCGCCTCTCTGAATTAATTCTTACTTGTTTAGATTTAAGAAGTAAAAAATTTTGTTTTAATTTTGATGTTGATTTTCCAGAAAATTCATTGATCTTTTTCACCAAAAAGTGAATTTCTTTTTCTAATGATTTTTTATCAATTCTATCAATTTTTTGTTCCTCTTGAAACTCTAAGTAATTAATAATAAGAAAGACACCATAAATTTTATTTAGCCAACCCCTTTCTATGGAATTTTTATCTTTGATTGAAAGCCAAAACATTTTTAACATTTGTCCACGGGACGCACCCTTTAAGAAAGGGTCATATACCTTAGGTAAGTATATTTTTTTTTTATTGCAAAATTTGCATAATCTTTTTCTGTTTTCGAGTCCATCGAGAATGAAAGAATTACTCCCTAGAATTTTATCTATAGTCTTAACTATATTTAAAAATTTGTTGGTTAGCTTTTTTCTTTTTTCTTTATTATTATACTTCCACTGATTATCCAATTCATTTTCATTAGAGGAGAGTTTATCTATTGTAAACATAGACATCTTTCGTTCTATCATTTCCAAAAAGGTTGCCAAACTCGGCGGGTGTGTAAAAGATATTCTTTCGTTTCCAGTACTTTGACATGTATGAAAAAAATATTGTGACATTTCATTTTTTAAGGTTATAGAATTTTCAAATTTATTGGTTTTTATATACCGAACCGGCCTATTCCATTTTTTATAGTCAAAAAGTATAGTCACAAAAGTTTTTTGTTTTTGAAAGTTTTTAAAAAGTTTTTTTTCTTTAAATATTTCTAACTTCGAATTTTTTTGATTCCGATCCACATTCATATAATAAGTTTCATAAAAGGGGCTGTTTTTATATCGTGTCTCTTTAAAGACGAATTCATCTTTTGTTTTTTCCTTTCCATTCACTTGTATCTCTTCCCTTTCATCGATTTTGTCCGGATCCTCCTTTTCTTCCGAAAAAAGGGAAGGATCTTCTTCAGCGGATCCCTCTTGTTCCTGTTTAGTCCCCTTCGTTTCTGAAGTTGTTTCTATTTCTACATCCGTTTCTTCCTCGCTTTCCCCCCTTTCTGAGGTTTCTTTCAGTTTCTTAGTAAGAATGGG